ACCTACAAAAGTAGAATATTCGTGTGGTAGTTTCTCAAATTTTGCACGTGTAATACATGTTCCTTCTATTTCTCCTAGTAAAGCTCTTCGCATCGCGATGCCTATTGTATCGGCTTGGCCTTTCATAAGTGGGGCCAGAATAAAGCGTCCATAATAAAGACGCTTACTGTCTGCTCTTGATTCAACACACTTCCACTGCAGTGTCCGAGTAGATACTGTTACTTTCTCTCGAACCATAGTAATATTATTTGATCAAATCATTGAATTATTTATTTCTCTTGAAATCTCTTCAATGGTTACACACGTCTTTTTTTGGGGGGCCTACAGCCATTATGTGGCATAGGGGTTACATCCCGTATGAAACTTAATAGTATACCACTTCTACGAATAGCTCTTAATGCCGCATCTCTCCCGAGACCGGGGCCCTTTATCATGACTTCTGCTCGTTGCATACCTTGATCCACCACTGTCCGAATAGCATTTCCCGCTGCGGTTTGAGCGGCAAATGGTGTTCCTCTTCTTGTACCCTTGAATCCACAACTACCGGCGGAGGACCAAGAAATTACTCGCCCTCGTACATCTGTAACAGTCACAATGGTATTGTTGAAACTTGCTTGAACATGAATAACTCCCTTTGGGATTCTACGCGCATTCTTACGTGAACCAATACGTCTATTTCTACGTGAACCAATTTTTGGTATAGGTTTTGCCATATTTTATCATCTCATAAATATAAGTCAGAGATATATGGATATATCCATTTCATGTCAAAACGGATCCTGGTTTTTTTACTGATTTTTTTGTACATCTGTATATCAGGTCCTTTAGATTTCGGGAGTCCTTTTTGATTTAAAAAAATTATCCTTGTCTTTGTTTATGTCTCGGGTTGGAACAAATTACTATAATTCGTCCCCGCCTACGGATCAATCGACATTTTTCACAAATTTTACGAACGGAGGCCCTTATTTTCATATTTGTCACTCCTTTTCTTAATTCTGAATCTACTTAATTTAATTGGAAGAAAATAAATTTCTTAAAATTTTTAACTTCGAATTGTATCCCGACGAAAGAATGTTGAAATCAAAAAATCACCCAATTATTTGAGTCTTTACTTTTGAATATACTGAATATAATATTCAAATTAGATTCCCTTTAGTTGAATCATAAGAACTTACCATAATTTTGTTAATTTATAGGGAGTATATGTATAAAATTACGTTAAACCTTTCCCGAAGCAAAACCTAGAATCGGATTGATTTTTGTTATCTAAACGAACTCGAAACATACATACCATTGGGACGTAGCTCAGTAATTAAACCTTCGCAAATCTGTTTTTGTTCTTTCTCTTGCATTCCAGGTAAAACGGCTTTGAAACATCAACTAATTAAAGAGGCATAATATTATAAACCTACCTTTTACTCTTTTTTTTCACAAATATGAAAATTTCGCATATGATTTGGCTATCAGAAAGATTACCATATATAACACAAAATTTCCCCGCCGATTCCTTCTATTCGAGCCTCTCGGTCTGTCATTATCCCTCGAGAAGTAGAAAGAATTACAATCCCCATTCCGCCTAAAATTCTCGGAATTCGTTGATAGTTAGAATAGATTCGTAGGCCGGGCCGACTGATCCGTTTTAAATTTAAAACAGTTCTATATGGTCCTTTCCTATTTCTTCTATGTCGTAGGGTTAAAACCAAAAAAAAATTATTGCTTTCCTGATGTTTTCTCACGTTTTCAATAAAACCTTCTCGTAAAAGGATTTTAACAATATTTTCAGTGATATTAGTAGATGGTATTCGAACTGTTCTTTTTTCATTCATGTCAGCATTGCGTATAGAGGTTATTATGTCAGCAATAGTGTCTTTACTCATGATAAACTAAGATTATTGTTGCCCCCGAATTTTGATATAATCAACATGCTCTATTTCTTTTTTTTTTTTTCTAAATTCATAAATATTTATGAATTTTAAAAGGTATATACGTGATATACAAACAATCTACTAATTAAATTAAAGTAATCCATTTCATTCAAATATTATAAACTATATCATGGTATTCCCTTATAATACTTCGGGTGCTAATGAAACTATTTTAGTAAAATTTAACTGTCTTAATTCCCGGGGGATCGCGCCAAAAATTCGGGTTCCCTTTGGATTTCCTTCTTGATCAATAACAACTGCAGCGTTGTCATCATATCGTATTATCATACCGTTGTCGCGTTTGAGTTCTTTACAAGTACGTACAATTACAGCTCGGATCACTTCTGATCTTTCTAGAGGTGTATTTGGCACTGCTTCTTTGATTACAGCAACAATAACGTCACCAATATGAGCATATCGTCGATTACTAGCTCCTATGATTCGAATACACATCAATTCTCGAGCCCCGCTGTTATCGGCTACATTCAAATAGGTTTGAGGTTGAATCATATCTTTTTTATTGATTTTGTCTTTTCAATGTAAAGGGTGAAAAAAAAAGAAATATTGTTTGTTCAAAACAAGAAACCTACAATTGTTTTTTTTTATCAAAAAAATGATTTCCTTTTGTTCTACATTTCTATCCTATACCGAAAGAATGAATTGAGTTCGTATAGGCATTTTTGATGCCGCTATTGAAATAGCCCTTCTGGCTATATTTTCTGCCACTCCGCTCATTTCATAAAGTATTCTGCCGGGTTTAACAACAGCTACCCAATATTCGGGAGATCCTTTCCCCGAACCCATACGCGTTTCGGTTGGTCTTACTGTAACTGGTTTGTCTGGAAATATACGTACCCATATTTTTCCACCGCGGCGTGCGTTTCGTGTCATTGCGCGACGCCCCGCTTCTATTTGTCTAGACGTGATCCAAGCGGGTTCAAGTGCTTGAAGAGCATATCTACCAAAGCAAATACGATTACCTCGATAAGATATTCCTTTCATTCTTCCTCTATGTTGTTTACGGAATCTGGTTCTTTTGGGGTTATAGTTGATGGTTGTTTATCAATTCCATCCATCTCTATTACAGAACTGGACATGAGAATTTCTTCTCATCCAGCTCCTCGCGAATTAAACGATTAAAAATCAAATACATGGTGAATAATATACTGAATCGGGGTATTCTTTCAATTTATTTAATAGAATAATATAATTTTTTTTCTTTTGATTTTATATATATATATAATTAACCACGTATTCTATTTAATCTTATAATGAATCTTTATTTGATTTTGCTTTTTCTTATCATATCGAATTTATTCAACCTTCATAAAAAAAAATTCGCGGGCGAATATTTACTCTTTCAACATTCAGTTGTAAGATTAGTCTATGACAACACAATCTTTCAAAAAAAAATTTGGTTCGTTCCGCCATCCTACCTACTGAATCATTAGGATTCCTTTTCAATAGAATCTTATGCATTCACAGGTTCTATCGTCCCCACCACTTCTTGAGTAATGATTAGGTCTGAATTCTACAACGGAGCTCCTAATGAAATTTTTGAGTCAACCTTCTCAGTCTTTATTGGCTCGGGGCTCTTTATTTGTGGTTCTATCCACGTATTTGTCTAATTAGGGATCAATCAGTATTGATGCTTTATTACATTCTTTTTTATGAGATGACTCATAGACCGTACATATTGGAATCGTATATCGTTGGTATTCTTTTTCTATCTTTCTCTCACCTTTCCATTTATCTGTATCCTTTTCTTGCTTTACAACCAATAATCAGATTGGTTTATATTTTTTTTTGCAAAAAAGATTTCAGTTGCTACAATGATATGACTTATATATATATCCTATATATCTATATCATATTTTGACTGGCTCTTTCTTTATATCCAGATAATGCGAAGCAATGAGTTGGTTATTAGTTCTATAGTTATTAGTTCGTACTACGAGTTATTCCATTTTTTTGAAACCTAATCCTAATAGAAAAACCAACGAGTCACACACTAAGCATAGCAATTATATCAAATGATTAATTGAATTTTTATTCAACCTTATAGAATTGTTCATTTTTTTATCATTAAATAGAAATAGAACTAAATACAAGTTAAGTAAATGTTTATTATTCTTCGTTTACAAATATCCAAATTTTGATACCTAATACCCCATAGATAGTTCGAACTGCGTAGGAGCAATAGTCTATTTTGGCTCGAATGGTTTGTAGAGGAACCCTACCTTCTCTGATCCATTCGACACGTGCAATTTCTTTTCCGTCGATACGACCTGCAATTTGTACTTGAATTCCTTTTGTACCTGCTTGCTCAGTTAATTCAATAGCTTTTTTCATTGCTTTGCGAAATGAAACTCTATTTTTTAATTGCCCGGCTATAAATTCCGCAAGAATATTGGGGTGCCCATAAGGGTTTACAATTCTTGTAATAGCAATGTTGAGTTTTCGGTTTACACAATTGAGTTCTTTTTGTACATTGAATTGTAATTCTTCGATTTTTCGAGTCCTTTCTTCTATTAATAACTTGGGGAATCCCATATAGATTATCACTTGAATCAAATCGATTCTTTTTTGAATCTCTATACGTGCAATTCCCTCGACATTAGAGGATATTTTCAGATTTTTTTGTACATAATTTTTGATACAATCTCGTATTTTTTGATCTTCTTGTAGATCTTCGGAATAATTTTTGGGTTGTGCAAACCAAAGAGAATGATGCCCTTGGGTTGCGCCCAATCTGAAACCAAGTGGATTTATTTTTTGTCCCATAGTCCCCCACTACTATATATATCGTGAAACATCATATCGGTGTGTTTTTTTTTTTTTTATTCGTTCGGATTTTTTTAAGCATAACATAATATAGCGTATTTGTAGTTTTTCTAATATGGAATATTCTTTCTTTAAATATTCCTCAGCTGCTTTTTCCTTTTATCTTTTCCTTTTATCTATATTCTAGTTGTTCATCTGTTCATCTACAGATATATCTTTTAACACAATAGTTATATGACAGGTGGATCTTCTTATCGGATAACTCCGTCCTCGAGCTCGGGGTTTTAATTT